AATGAAACCTTTCCCAGGAATCTTTCACAAAGTTATCAATCAATATTATCAACTAATCAGAATTTTGTTTGTTATTAGACCATGGTATTTGATTCACCAAATACATCATTATTGTATACTCTTTCATATATATGGCGCAACCCAATCCTTGTTTTTCAAGTTTCTAATCCTTAACTTTTTTGAATTGAAATATCTAAATAATAAGAAATTTCCTCTTGACAGTGATATATGTTGTATATGTAAATTCGAGAGGTGAAAATCTGAAAAATTCATCTATGAAAAAAGAAAATAATAATAGTTAGGCGGAAATCAATATGCTGAAATAAAAAAAAGGGACCCTGAAATAGAAATCATGAAATAGAAATAATGTATAGAAATAATGTATCATAAATAGAGTTCGGGTTCGAATTCCATAGAAAAGTGGCTAGTATTATCTATAATAGACAAATGAAAGACTTACTGAAGCCTCTATTATTTTATTCATTATTCATCCACTTGATATTTATATTGTAAAAATTATTTAGTTGAACGTGAAAATTTACTTTGAAAAACTTTCGAAATAAATAATTGAATTGGATTTGTTAGATGGTATCAAATCAAGGAAATTGAGTACTAACTTCCATTTTTTACTGAATTAATCGATCAACTTACCGTCGAATATTTATTTTGGGTTAGAAAATTTTGAAAAAAAAAAATTCAACATATTTCTTTGTTTTTCTTATTTTTATTATTATGAGAATCAATCCTACTACTTCTGGCCCGGGAGTTTCCGCGCTTGAAAAAAAGAACCTGGGGCGTATCGCCCAAATCATCGGGCCAGTACTAGATGTAGCTTTTCCCCCGGGCAAGATGCCTAATATTTACAACGCTTTAGTAGTTAAGGGTCGAGATACTGCCGGTCAAGAAATTAATGTGACTTGTGAAGTACAACAATTATTAGGAAATAATCGAGTTCGTGCTGTAGCTATGAGTGCTACAGATGGTCTAACGAGAGGAATGGAAGTGATTGACACAGAAGCTCCTCTAAGTGTTCCAGTCGGTGGGACGACTCTAGGACGAATTTTCAACGTGCTTGGAGAACCTATTGATGATTTAGGTCCTGTAGATACTCGTGCAACATCCCCTATTCATAGATCTGCACCTGCTTTTATACAGTTAGATACAAAATTATCTATTTTTGAAACAGGAATTAAAGTAGTAGATCTTTTAGCCCCTTATCGCCGTGGAGGAAAAATCGGACTATTCGGGGGGGCTGGAGTGGGTAAAACAGTCCTTATTATGGAATTAATCAACAACATTGCGAAAGCTCATGGGGGTGTATCCGTTTTTGGTGGAGTAGGTGAACGTACTCGTGAGGGAAATGATCTTTACATGGAAATGAAAGAATCTGGAGTAATTAATGAAAAAAATATTGCAGAATCAAAAGTAGCTCTAGTCTATGGTCAGATGAACGAACCGCCGGGAGCTCGTATGAGAGTTGGTTTGACTGCTCTAACTATGGCGGAATATTTCCGAGATGTTAATGAACAAGACGTACTTCTATTTATCGACAATATCTTCCGTTTCGTTCAAGCAGGATCCGAAGTATCGGCCTTATTGGGTAGAATGCCTTCCGCGGTAGGTTATCAACCTACCCTTAGTACCGAAATGGGTTCTTTACAAGAAAGAATTACTTCTACCAAAGAGGGGTCCATAACTTCTATTCAAGCCGTTTATGTACCTGCGGACGATTTGACTGACCCTGCTCCTGCCACGACATTTGCACATTTAGACGCTACTACTGTACTATCAAGAGGATTAGCTGCAAAAGGTATCTATCCAGCAGTAGATCCTTTAGATTCAACGTCAACTATGCTCCAACCTCAGATTGTTGGTGAGGAACATTATGAAACTGCGCAAAGAGTTAAGCAAACTTTACAACGTTACAAAGAACTTCAGGACATTATAGCTATCCTGGGATTGGACGAATTATCCGAAGAGGATCGCTTAACTGTAGCAAGAGCGCGAAAAATTGAACGTTTCCTATCACAACCCTTTTTCGTAGCAGAAGTATTTACCGGTTCTCCGGGTAAATATGTCGGTCTAGCAGAAACAATTAGAGGGTTTAAATTGATCCTTTCCGGAGAATTAGATAGTCTCCCTGAGCAAGCCTTTTATTTGGTAGGTAATATTGATGAAGCTACTGCGAAGGCTACGAACTTAGAAATGGAGAACAATTTGAAGAAATGACCTTAAATCTTTGTGTACTAACCCCAAATCGAATTGTTTGGGATTCAGAAGTGAAAGAAATCATTTTATCTACTAATAGTGGACAAATTGGCGTATTACCAAATCATGCGCCAATTGCCACAGCTGTCGATATCGGTATTTTGAGAATACGCCTTAATGACCAATGGTTAACGATGGCTCTGATGGGTGGTTTTGCTAGAATAGGCAATAATGAGATTACTGTTTTAGTAAATGATGCGGAGAAGGGTAGTGACATTGATCCACAAGAAGCTCAGCAAACTCTTGAAATAGCGGAAGCTAACTTGAGGAAAGCGGAAGGCAGGAGACAAATAATTGAGGCAAATCTAGCTCTCAGACGAGCTAGGGCACGAGTCGAGGCTATCAATGTAATTTCGTAACTATAACTAGTTGGTGCGCCTGAATAATCAAAATAACTTCTGTTTATACATTATACAGAAATTTTTTTTATACAACTTAGTTTTTTTATTCTGCCAATTGAATAGAATTATTAAGTAGAATCAGATTCGAATACAACAATTTTTTTTTTCAATTCAAAAATTAAAATAGAATGGAATGAAAACGATCAAAAATTAATAAAATTAAGGTGAATAAAAAACCTTATTAGATAGCATTGATTCTGATATCTAATAAGTTCTACCTACTATTGGATTTGAACCAATGACTCCCGCCGTATGAAAGCAATACTCTAACCACTGAGTTAAGTAGGTCAGTTATCATCCCAAAAAGAAAAAGAAAGATATGGAATCCATCACATCAATGGATTCGAAATGTAAGATTAATTATATTATATATGGAATCTTATTTATAAGCAATATCGATCAAAGCAATAGGATGTTGCGTCATATAATATTTATCTTGACAACAAATTAGCGACATGATAAAATATGTATCACAAACCAAAGGGCTATAGCTCAGTTAGGTAGAGCACCTCGTTTACACGCGCGCCAATGTTTTTTTTCAAAGAAGGCCATCATGTAATCAAAAGACTTATTAATAAGTCGATGTCTTACTCCATGACTTTTAGGGAACAATAGCCTGACACAAAAGATTCGGGTAAACTTAGGTATCCTTTTAGACGCCCAATATAACCCCATCATTGATTTAAGACCTTGATAAGGTAAATACGCAGTCTATTCAATGCTCGGCATAATGAGTATAAGGACCTCAAAAAATTCTCTTTTCTTCCTATCCTATGAACTTTAAGGTGTATAAAGTTTCATACTGTATTCTTTAAGCAGAAGCGGGGCAATGGAGATTCTATTTAACTTAGATTGATCTAAGTCAAAAGCAAACCTACATCAGGATAACCCTTCTTTGAAACACTTTGGTAGTGCTCTCGGATCGGAACGGAATCAATAAATCCGAGCACATAGAGCCATCTTGTTATCTTTCTATCAAGAGAATTATGGTAGACTAACTGATTATTTATATCAGTTAATGAATGAGCCCAATACAAAAAAAAAAAATGCATGTTGGGTCTTTGAAAAAGTTCGAATCATTTTGATAATAATAAGTTTGAGCTCTTTTACCGAGAAGGTCTACGGTTCGAATCCGTATAGCCCTAAAAAAAATTCAAATAAAAAAATTCTTGTTTTCATTTCTTCATTCTTTTTTTTCTTTGTTGTTTGGAACTGGTCGCTTGGGGGCGGTTACTTGGTTCATCAAAAAAAACATTCTCATAAGCTTGCTCGCAACAATCATTCAGGGCCGAGACATAAAACTGAAACCAAAAAAATCACATTTCAGTAGGTAAATCCAATTTTTATTTGTTCGAATCTTGGTTAAGCAAACCATAATTTCTTCATTCCTCTTCATAGGTCAATCAATTACATATGAAATTTCCTCCCCTCCTGCTCGGAATTAACACGTTAGTGAGACTTTTTTATTTATCTTTTTACTACCTATTCAAGCCTAATGAATTTTTCGAGGTAAAATCGTGACATGAACTCGATTAAAAACACATTCCAACCTAACCCAACCAAACCCCAATCCTCTAGTAAGTTACACGAGTTTAAGAACCACGTACTGTATTTATGGACAAGTTCACAAGTCGAAGTTTGAAAAATGAGAAAATCTTTGAAAATTTTAATTGTTAACATTGTAAAATAGGTTTTTGGCATACTTCATGTACTTCGTAAAGAAAAAAAGGAGTTCTTTTTGCCGTATTCAATATCAATATTATCAATATAAAGAATAGAAAGATAAAGTAAACAATATACTTCTTATATTCTTATTAATTCGTATTCCTTATTAATATTAATTAATATTTCGAATTAATAATAAATAATACAAATAAAGAATCTAAAAATAATATATAAATCTTAACTTAATATTAATATATATATAGATTAATTAATAATCTAATCAATAATATAGTAATATACTAAAAAATGATAGTATAATATAGAAAATAATATAGAAATTAGTAAATGATATAGAAAACTAATATAGAAATTTATATAGAAATTATTAATATATTAATGATTTTATTAATATATATCATAGTAATAGAAATGAATTTTTTTTTTTTTACTATTTTATTTATTAATTTCTATTTTCAATTTATTAAATATTTTTTATAGTAAAAAAAAAAAATAGTAATAAATTAATATTCTATATTTTAATATAGAATCAAATATAGAATAAATATTCATCGAATATTAATAGAATAGAATTCTATATATAATTAATATAATAATTTAGAATTAATATAATAATAATAATTAATAGTTTAAATAATATTTTCAATT